GTCCCCGTAGCTTACAACTAAAGCATGGCACTGAAGATGCCAAGATGTTGCTGCATGCACCCAGGGACAAAAGACTTAGTCCTAACCTTACCGTTAATTCCTGCTAAATGTATACATGCAAGTATCTGCGCCCCAGTGTAAATGCCCTAAAGCTTTCATTATTTCAGGCAAAAGGAGCGGGCATCAGGCTCGCCCACCGCTGCAGCCCAAGACGCCTTGCTTAGCCACACCCCCACGGGTACTCAGCAGTAACTAATATTAAGCAATAAGTGAAAACTTGACTTAGTTATAGCAGCGCTCAGGGTCGGTAAATCTTGTGCCAGCCACCGCGGTCACACAAGAGACCCAAATTAACTGTAGTACGGCGTAAAGAGTGGCACCATGCTATCCTACCAACTAAGATCAAAATGCAACTAAGCCGTCATAAGCCAAAGATGCATCTAAAACCACCCTCAACACGATCTTAGCCTCTCCGACTAATTAAATCCCACGAAAGCTAGGGCACAAACTGGGATTAGATACCCCACTATGCCTAGCCCTAAATCTTGATACTTCCTACCACTAAAGTATCCGCCCGAGAACTACGAGCACAAATGCTTAAAACTCTAAGGACTTGGCGGTGCCCCAGATCCACCTAGAGGAGCCTGTTCTATAATCGATAACCCACGATACACCCAACCACCCCTTGCCAAAACAGCCTATATACCGCCGTCGCCAGCCCACCTCTCCTGAGAGCCCAACAGTGAGCATAATAGCCCCACATCCGCTAGCAAGACAGGTCAAGGTATAGCCTATGGGATGGAAGAAATGGGCTACATTTTCTAAGATAGACAATTTCACGGAAGGGGACATGAAACCGTCCCTAAAAGGCGGATTTAGCAGTAAAGCGGGATAATAAAGCCCCCTTTAAACTGGCCCTGAGGCACGTACATACCGCCCGTCACCCTCCTCACAAGCTACATACACATATAGCTAATACGTTCCCCACCAGCTGAAGACGAGGTAAGTCGTAACAAGGTAAGTGTACCGGAAGGTGCACTTAGCACATCAAGACGTAGCTACAAACAAAGCACTCAGCTTACACCTGAGAGATATCTGCCACCCACCAGATCGTCTTGAAGCCCGACTCTAGCCCAACCACATACGACTAGAAACAACTAAAAATTTACTCCGCTATAACCAAACTAAAACATTCTCCTGCCTTAGTATGGGTGACAGAAAAGGCACTAACACTGGCGCAATAGAGATCCGTACCGCAAGGGAAAGATGAAAGAATAATGAAAACTCAAGCAAAAAACAGCAAAGATAAACCCTTGTACCTCTTGCATCATGATTTAGCAAGAACAACCAAGCAAAACGAGTTTAAGCTTGTCCTCCCGAAACCTGAGCGAGCTACTTACAAGCAGCTACCCCCTGAGCGAACCCGTCTCTGTTGCAAAAGAGTGGGACGACTTGTTAGTAGAGGTGAAAAGCCAACCGAGCCAGGTGATAGCTGGTTGCCTGTGAAATGAATCTAAGTTCTCTCTTAATTTTCCTCTCCCGGACACTAAGCATCCCAACCATCATGTGATAAATCAAGAGTAATTTAAAGGAGGTACAGCTCCCTTAAAAAAGAATACAACCTCCCCTAGCGGATAACTACCCGACTGCCCCCAAACTGTAGGGCTTCAAGCAGCCACCAACAAAGAATGCGTCAAAGCTCTACTCTCAAAAAAATTCAAAAACAACAGGACTCCCTTATCCATAACAGGCCAACCTATAACAATAGGAGAATCAATGCTAAAATGAGTAATCGGGGGCTACCCTCTAAAGCGCAAGCTTACATCACCACATTATTAACAGACCTTAAACTAATACTCCCAACCCAACAAGCCAAGTATTAAATCTGCCCTGTTAGCCCAACTCAGGAGCGCCCATTAGAAAGATCCAAATCTGCAAAAGGAACTAGGCAACCTCAAGGCCCGACTGTTTACCAAAAACATAGCCTTCAGCCAACCAAGTATTGAAGGTGATGCCTGCCCAGTGACACTCTGTTTAACGGCCGCGGTATCCTAACCGTGCGAAGGTAGCGCAATCAATTGTCCCATAAATCGAGACTTGTATGAATGGCTAAACGAGGTCTTAACTGTCTCTTGCAGATAATCAATGAAATTGATCTTCCTGTGCAAAAGCAGGAATAAACCCATAAGACGAGAAGACCCTGTGGAACTTAAAAATCAGCAACCACCATACACACCCCAAAACCTACTAGGCCCACGACCCTAACAAGACACTGGTCTGCATTTTTCGGTTGGGGCGACCTTGGAGAAAAACAAATCCTCCAAAAACAAGACCACACCTCTTGACCAAGAGCAACCCCTCGACGTACTAACAGCAACCAGACCCAATATAATTGACCAATGGACCAAGCTACCCCAGGGATAACAGCGCAATCCCCTCCAAGAGCCCATATCGACGAGGGGGTTTACGACCTCGATGTTGGATCAGGACATCCTAATGGTGCAGCCGCTATTAAGGGTTCATTTGTTCAACGATTAACAGTCCTACGTGATCCGAGTTCAGACCGGAGCAATCCAGGTCGGTTTCTATCTATGCCAGACTTTCCCTAGTACGAAAGGACCGGAAAAGTGAGGCCCATACCACAAGCACGCCTCCCCCCAAGTAGTGAACCCAACTAAACTACCAAACAGGACCCCCACACTCCAACCATCCTAGAAAAGGACCGCTAGCGTGGCAGAGCTCGGTAAATGCAAAAGGCTTAAGCCCTTTACCCAGAGGTTCAAATCCTCTCCCTAGCCCCACCATGATTTGACAACCTATCTCAACTCATTTAGCCATATCCCTATCCTATGCCATCCCAATCCTAATCGCAGTCGCCTACCTGACACTAGTAGAACGGAAAATCCTAAGCTATATACAAGCCCGAAAAGGCCCAAACATTGTAGGCCCATTCGGCCTTCTACAACCAGTAGCAGACGGAGTAAAACTATTCATCAAGGAGCCCATTCGCCCATCCACTTCCTCCCCACTTCTCTTCACTACAACCCCTATACTAGCCCTTCTCCTGGCGATCACAATCTGAACGCCCCTCCCACTCCCCTTCTCCCTCACCGACCTAAACCTAGGCCTTCTCTTCCTCCTAGCCATATCAAGCCTAGCAGTTTACTCAATCCTATGATCAGGGTGGGCCTCAAACTCAAAATACGCCCTAATCGGTGCCTTGCGAGCAGTAGCACAGACTATCTCCTATGAAGTAACACTAGCCATCATTCTCCTATCTGTCATTATATTAAGCGGAAACTACACCCTAACCACACTTACCACAACCCAAGAAACACTATACCTCATCTTCTCCTCCTGACCCCTTGCAATAATATGGTACATCTCCACACTTGCTGAAACTAACCGCGCTCCATTCGACCTGACAGAAGGAGAATCAGAACTAGTATCAGGATTCAACGTCGAATATGCCGCAGGCCCATTCGCCCTGTTCTTCTTAGCCGAATACGCAAACATCATGCTAATAAACACCCTAACTGCCATCCTATTCCTCAACCCAAGCTCACTCAACCCCTCCCCAGAGTTATTCCCAATAATCCTAGCCACAAAAGTCCTACTCCTCTCCTCCGGCTTCCTATGAATCCGCGCTTCTTACCCCCGCTTCCGCTACGACCAACTCATACACCTCCTTTGAAAAAACTTTCTCCCATTAACACTAGCACTCTGCCTTTGACACATCAGCATACCAATCTGCTGCGCAGGCCTACCCCCTTGCTCAAGGAAATGTGCCTGAACATAAAGGGTCACTATGATAAAGTGAACATAGAGGTATACCAACCCTCTCATTTCCTGAGGCACAATTAGAAAAGTAGGGATCGAACCTACGCAGAAGAGATCAAAACTCTCCATACTCCCTCTATATTATTTTCTAGTAGAGTCAGCTAACAAAGCTATCGGGCCCATACCCCGAAAATGATGGTTTAACCCCTTCCCCTACTAATGAACCCACACACAAAATTAATCTCCTACCTAAGCCTCCTTCTAGGAACAACCATCACAATCTCAAGCAACCACTGAATAATGGCCTGAACCGGGTTAGAAATCAACACCCTCGCTATTATCCCCCTCATCTCAAAATCCCACCACCCCCGAGCCATCGAAGCAACAATCAAATACTTCCTAGTACAAGCCACTGCCTCCACACTCATACTCTTCTCAAGCATAACTAATGCCTGATTCACAGGACAATGAGACATCACCCAACTAACGCACCCAACATCCTGCCTCCTATTAACAGCTGCAATTGCAATAAAACTAGGACTAGTCCCATTCCACTTCTGATTCCCAGAAGTACTTCAAGGTTCCCCCATAGCCACTGCCCTTCTACTAGCAACAATAATGAAGTTCCCCCCAATCACTATCCTCTTCATAACATCCCACATACTTAATCCCCTACTACTAACCTCCATAGCTATCGCCTCAGCGGCCCTAGGGGGCTGAATAGGACTAAACCAGACACAAATCCGAAAAATCTTAGCCTTCTCATCTATCTCCCATTTAGGCTGAATAGCCATCATCATCATCTACAGCCCTAAACTCACCCTACTAACCTTCTACCTATACTCCCTAATAACCATCACAACATTTCTCACTCTCAACACAACTAAAACCCTAAAACTGTCCACTATAATAACCTCATGAACAAAAACCCCAATACTAAACGCAACCCTAATACTAACTCTTCTGTCCCTAGCAGGACTCCCACCACTAACAGGCTTTCTGCCCAAATGACTCATCATCCAAGAACTCACTAAACAAGAAATAACCGTAATAGCTACAATCATCACTATACTTTCACTACTAGGACTGTTCTTTTACCTCCGCCTCGCATACCACTCAACAATCACCCTCCCACCAAACCCCACAAACCACATAAAACAATGGCACATCCACAAACCAACAACCCCCCAAATCGCCATTTTTACTTCCCTAACAACCCTACTCCTACCCCTCTCCCCCATAATTCTAACAACCTCGGAGAAACTTAGGATAGCCCAAACCGAAGGCCTTCAAAGCCTTAAACAAGAGTTAGACCCTCTTAGTTTCTGCTAAGACTCGCAGGATACTAACCTGCATCTCCTGAATGCAACCCAGACGCTTTAATTAAGCCAGAGCCTTACCTACTTCTACTTATCTAGACAGGTGGGCTTCGATCCCACAACATCCTAGTTAACAGCTAAGCGCCTCAACCAACAGGCTTCCGTCTACCAGGTCCTGGTGTACTCTTAGCACACATCAATGAGCTTGCAACTCAACATGAATTTCACTACAGAACCGATAAGAAGAGGAATCAAACCTCTGTGAAAAGGACTACAGCCTAACGCCTTAACATTCAGCCATCTTACCTTACCTGTGACCTTCATCAACCGATGATTATTCTCAACCAACCACAAAGACATTGGCACCCTTTACCTAATCTTCGGCGCATGAGCAGGCATAGCCGGAACCGCTCTCAGCCTGCTCATCCGCGCAGAACTCGGTCAACCCGGAACCCTCCTAGGAGATGACCAGATCTACAATGTAATTGTCACCGCCCATGCCTTCGTAATAATCTTCTTCATAGTAATACCTATTATAATCGGAGGATTTGGAAACTGACTAGTTCCACTTATAATCGGCGCCCCCGACATAGCATTTCCCCGCATAAATAACATAAGCTTTTGACTACTACCTCCCTCCTTCCTACTCCTACTAGCCTCCTCCACAGTAGAAGCAGGAGCCGGCACAGGATGAACCGTATACCCACCGTTAGCAGGCAACCTAGCCCATGCCGGCGCATCAGTAGACCTAGCCATTTTTTCACTCCATCTAGCAGGAATCTCCTCCATCCTAGGAGCAATCAACTTCATCACCACCGCCACTAACATAAAACCCCCAGCCCTATCACAATACCAAACCCCCCTGTTCGTATGATCTGTCCTTATCACAGCTGTCCTCCTACTACTCTCACTTCCCGTACTTGCCGCTGGCATCACTATGCTACTAACAGACCGAAACCTAAACACCACCTTCTTCGATCCAGCTGGAGGGGGAGACCCAATCCTATACCAGCACCTCTTCTGATTCTTTGGTCACCCAGAAGTCTACATCCTAATTCTACCAGGCTTCGGAATCATCTCTCACGTAGTAGCATACTATGCAGGCAAAAAAGAACCCTTTGGCTACATAGGCATAGTGTGAGCAATACTATCCATCGGATTCCTCGGCTTTATCGTATGAGCTCACCACATATTCACAGTCGGTATAGACGTAGACACCCGAGCGTACTTCACATCCGCCACCATAATTATCGCCATCCCAACTGGCATCAAAGTCTTCAGCTGACTAGCTACCCTGCATGGAGGAACCATCAAATGAGACCCTCCAATACTATGAGCCCTAGGCTTTATCTTCCTCTTCACCATCGGAGGGTTAACGGGCATCGTCCTAGCAAACTCCTCACTGGACATTGCCCTACACGACACATACTATGTAGTTGCCCACTTCCACTATGTCCTTTCAATAGGGGCTGTCTTTGCCATCCTAGCAGGATTCACCCACTGATTCCCATTATTCACAGGATACACCTTGCACACCACATGAGCCAAAGCCCACTTTGGAGTCATATTCACAGGCGTAAACCTAACCTTCTTCCCACAACACTTCTTAGGCCTAGCTGGCATGCCACGACGATATTCCGACTACCCAGACGCCTATACCATATGAAACACTATATCATCTATCGGCTCATTAATCTCAATAACTGCAGTAATCATACTCATATTTATTATCTGAGAAGCCTTTACATCAAAACGAAAAGTCCTACAACCCGAACTAACTGCCACCAACATCGAATGAATCCACGGCTGCCCTCCCCCCTACCACACTTTCGAAGAACCAGCCTTCGTCCAAGTACAAGAAAGGAAGGAATCGAACCCTCACATGCTGGTTTCAAGCCAGCCGCATGTCAAACCACTCATGCTTCTTTCTTCTTTATGAGGTGTTAGTAAACCAATTACATAGCCTTGTCAAGACTAAATCACAGGTGAAAACCCCGTACACCCCATTATGGCTAACCACTCACAATTCGGATTCCAAGACGCCTCATCCCCCATTATAGAAGAACTCGTTGAATTCCACGACCATGCCCTAATAGTAGCACTAGCAATCTGTAGCCTAGTCCTATACCTCCTAACCCTCATACTTATAGAAAAACTATCCTCAAACACCGTCGACGCACAAGAAGTAGAACTGATCTGAACCATCCTACCAGCTATTGTCCTCATTCTACTTGCCCTACCATCCCTACAAATCCTATACATAATAGACGAAATCGACGAACCAGACCTGACCCTCAAAGCCATCGGACACCAATGATACTGGACCTACGAATACACAGACTTCAAAGATCTGACATTCGACTCCTACATAATCCCAACAACAGACCTCCCCCTAGGACACTTCCGACTACTGGAAGTAGACCACCGCGTCGTCATTCCCATAGAATCCTCCATCCGCATTATCGTCACCGCAGGCGACGTCCTCCACTCCTGGGCCGTCCCCACCCTAGGAGTAAAAACTGATGCAATCCCAGGACGACTAAACCAAACATCATTCATCACTACCCGACCAGGAATCTTCTACGGCCAATGCTCAGAAATCTGCGGAGCTAACCACAGCTACATACCAATCGTAGTAGAATCCACCCCACTTCCCCACTTCGAGAACTGATCCACACTACTATCATCCTAATCATTAAGAAGCTATGCCACAGCACTAGCCTTTTAAGCTAGAGAAAGAGGGCAACCATCCCTCCTTAATGACATGCCACAACTCAACCCAAACCCATGATTCCTCATTATACTAACATCCTGACTAACCTTCTCATTAATCATCCAACCTAAACTCATGACCTTTATCTCCACCAACCACCCTACCAAGACTCCCACAACCACCAAAACTACCCCATGACCCTGACCATGAACCTAAGCTTCTTCGACCAATTTGCCAGCCCATGCCTCCTAGGAATCCCACTAATCCTACTATCAATACTCTTCCCAGCCCTACTATTCCCTACTCCTAACACCCGATGAATCACTAACCGCCTCTCCACTCTCCAACTATGATCCATCCACTCAATCACAAAACAACTAATAACTCCATTAAACAAAGAAGGACACAAATGAGCCCTAATCCTAACATCACTAATAATACTCTTACTTACAATCAATCTGCTCGGCCTACTACCATATACATTCACCCCAACCACACAACTATCAATGAACATAGCCCTAGCCTTTCCACTCTGATTAGCCACCCTCCTCACTGGCCTACGAAACCAACCCTCAATCTCCCTAGGCCATCTCCTACCAGAAGGAACCCCCACCCTACTAATCCCCGCCCTCATCATAATCGAAACCACTAGCCTGCTCATTCGCCCTTTAGCCCTAGGAGTTCGCCTCACAGCAAACCTCACAGCAGGCCATTTACTCATTCAACTTATTTCCACAGCCATTACCACTCTACTCCCAATCATACCAACCGTATCCATCTTAACCTCATCAATCCTACTTCTACTAACAATCCTAGAAGTAGCAGTAGCCATAATTCAAGCTTATGTCTTCGTCCTCCTGCTAAGCCTATACTTACAAGAAAACATTTAATGGCCCACCAAGCACACTCCTATCACATAGTAGACCCAAGCCCCTGACCCATCTTCGGTGCAGCCGCTGCCCTACTCACCACCTCCGGACTAATCATATGATTCCACCACAACTCCTCACAACTCTTAAGCCTCGGCCTACTCTCCATAGCCCTAGTCATACTACAATGATGACGAGACATTGTACGAGAAAGTACATTTCAAGGACACCACACCCCCACAGTCCAAAAAGGCCTACGGTATGGAATAATCTTATTCATCACATCCGAAGTATTCTTCTTCCTAGGCTTCTTCTGAGCATTCTTCCACTCTAGCCTAGCCCCCACCCCAGAACTAGGTGGACAATGACCCCCAACAGGAATCAAACCACTAAACCCCCTAGAAGTACCCTTACTAAACACAGCCATCCTCCTAGCCTCAGGCGTCACCGTAACATGAGCACACCACAGCATCACAGAAAGCAATCGAAAACAAGCAATCCACGCACTAACCCTAACAATCCTACTAGGGTTCTATTTCACAGCACTCCAAGCAATAGAGTACTATGAAGCACCATTCTCAATCGCCGACGGCGTATACGGCTCAACCTTTTTCGTCGCCACAGGATTCCACGGCCTCCACGTAATCATCGGCTCCTCCTTCCTATCTATCTGCCTTCTCCGCCTAATCAAATTCCACTTCACACCCAATCACCACTTCGGATTCGAAGCAGCTGCTTGATACTGACACTTCGTAGACATCATCTGATTATTCCTCTATATAACCATCTACTGATGAGGAGCCTGCTCTTCTAGTATATCCATTACAATTGACTTCCAATCTCTAAAATCTGGTACAACCCCAGAGAAGAGCAATCAACATAATCACGTTCATACTCATCCTATCCCTCGCCCTTAGCGTCGCCCTAACCACACTAAACTTCTGACTAGCCCAAACCAACCCAGACTCAGAAAAACTATCCCCATACGAATGCGGTTTCGACCCTCTCGGATCAGCTCGACTCCCATTCTCAATCCGATTCTTCCTCAGTAGCAATCTTATTCCTCCTATTTGACCTAGAAATCGCCCTCCTACTCCCACTCCCCTGAGCCATTCAACTCCAATCCCCCACCACCACCTTAACCTGAGCCTCTGCCATCATCCTCCTACTCACACTTGGCCTCATCTACGAATGAATGCAAGGAGGCTTAGAATGAGCAGAATAACCACAGAAAGTTAGTCTAATCAAGACAGTTGATTTCGACTCAACAGACCATAGCCCGACCCTATGACTTTCTCTATGTCTCCCTCACACCTAAGCTTCTACTCAGCCTTTACCTTAAGTAGCCTAGGATTAGCCTTCCACCGAACCCACCTAATCTCCGCCCTACTTTGTCTAGAAAGCATGATACTCTCCATATACATCGCTCTATCAATCTGACCCGTCGAAAACCAAGCCGCATCCTTCGCCCTCATACCAGTACTCATACTCACATTCTCTGCCTGCGAAGCAGGTGCAGGTCTAGCCATACTAGTAGCCTCAACCCGAACCCACGGCTCCGACCACCTACACAACCTAAACCTCCTACAATGTTAAAAATCATCATCCCAACAATCATGCTCCTCCCCACTGCCCTCCTATCCCCCCCAAAACTTCTATGGACTAACACCACCACACACAGTATCCTAATCGCTACAATCAGCCTACAATGACTACTACCATCATATTACCCCCATAAAAACCTAACACAATGAGCTGGCATCGACCAAACATCATCCCCCCTACTAGTACTATGCTGCTGACTTCTACCCCTCATAATCATAGCAAGCCAAAACCACCTCCAACACGAACCACTAACACGAAAACGAATCTTTATCTCAACCCTAATCACCATCCAACCTCTCCTCATCCTAGCCTTCTCAGCCACAGAACTGACATTATTCTACATCTCATTTGAAGCAACCTTAAACCCCACACTAATCCTAATCACACGATGAGATAACCAACCAGAACGCCTAAGCGCCGGCATCTACCTCTTATTCTACACCCTCATCAGCTCCCTACCTTTACTCATTGCAATCCTCCACCTCCACACACAAATCGGTACACTACACCTAACAATACTAGAATTAACCCCTCCCACACCCAACAACTCCTGAACCAACCTTCTATCGAACCTAGCCCTACTAACAGCATTCATAGTAAAAGCACCCCTATATGGTCTACACCTTTGACTACCCAAAGCCCACGTAGAGGCCCCAATTGCAGGCTCCATACTACTCGCTGCTCTCCTCCTAAAACTAGGGGGCTACGGCATCATACGAGTCACTCTCCTAACAGGCCCCCTCTCTAACCACCTACACTACCCATTTCTCACCCTAGCCCTGTGAGGAGCACTAATAACAAGCTCAATCTGCCTTCGTCAAACAGATCTAAAATCACTCATTGCCTACTCCTCCGTAAGCCACATAGGCTTAGTCATCGCCGCAAGCATAATCCAAACCCACTGAGCATTCTCAGGCGCAATAATCCTCATGATCGCCCACGGACTTACCTCCTCAATACTATTCTGCTTAGCCAACACAAACTATGAACGAACACACAGCCGAATCCTCCTCCTAACACGAGGCCTCCAACCCCTCTTACCCCTCATAGCTACATGATGACTGCTAGCTAATCTCTCAAACATGGCCCTCCCGCCCACAACGAACCTAATGGCAGAACTAACCATTATAACCGCCCTATTCAACTGATCTTCCCTAACAATCATCCTAACCGGCACTGCAACCCTATTAACCGCCACATACACCCTATTTATACTACTAGCAACCCAACGAGGAGTCCTTCCAACCCACATCACATCCATCCAAAACTCAAACACACGAGAACATCTTCTAATAACCCTCCACATCATCCCCATGCTACTTCTCATTCTAAAACCAAACCTCATCTCAGGAGTCCCCTCATAGCAAGTATAGTTTAACCAAGACATTAGACTGTGATTCTAAAAATAGAAGTTAAACCCTTCTTACCTGCCGAGGGGAGGTTCAACCAACAAGAGCTGCTAACTCCTGCATCTGAGTCTAAAACCTCAGCCCCCTTAACCTCTTAACTTTTAAAGGATAACAGCAATCCACTGGTCTTAGGAACCACCCATCTTGGTGCAAGTCCAAGTAAAAGTAATGGAGACAACACTACTCCTCAATACCTCCATACTCCTCACACTAACTATCATCCTCACCCCTACCCTACTACCTCTCCTGTCAAAAACACCCTCAAACTCTCCAACCATTATCACACGCACTGTCAAAACTGCCTTCTTAATCAGCCTAGTACCCATAACCCTTTTCATATACTCGGGCGCAGAAAGCATCACTTCCTACTGAGAATGAAAACTCACCACAAACTTCAAAATCCCACTCAGCTTCAAAATAGACCAATACTCCCTAATATTCTTCCCGATTGCCCTATTCGTAACATGATCCATCCTTCAATTCACAACATGGTACATAGCCTCAGAGCCACACATCACAAAATTCTTCCACTACCTCCTAATATTTCTAATCGCCATACTAACCCTAACCATCGCCAACAACATATTCTTACTATTTATCGGCTGAGAAGGAGTAGGAATAATATCCTTTTTACTAATTGGCTGGTGACAAGGCCGGGCAGAAGCCAACACAGCCGCACTCCAAGCCGTACTCTACAACCGAATCGGAGACATCGGCCTCATCCTAAGCATAGCATGACTTGCCTCAACAATAAACACCTGAGAAATACAACAAACTGTCACCCCAACCCAAACCCCAACACTCCCCCTACTAGGCCTCATCCTCGCCGCCACAGGCAAATCAGCCCAATTCGGCCTTCACCCATGACTACCCGCCGCCATAGAAGGTCCAACCCCAGTTTCCGCTCTACTCCACTCCAGCACCATAGTAGTAGCTGGAATTTTCCTACTCATCCGTACCCACCCCATACTCACCAACAACCCAACCGCCCTCACCCTATGCTTATGCCTAGGAGCTTTATCCACACTATTCGCTGCCACATGTGCTCTTACACAAAACGACATTAAGAAAATCATTGCCTTTTCCACATCCAGCCAACTAGGACTAATAATAGTCACCATTGGCCTAAACCTCCCACAGCTAGCCTTCCTCCACATTTCAACACACGCCTTCTTCAAAGCCATACTATTCCTCTGCTCAGGAGCTATTATCCACAGCCTCAACGGAGAGCAAGACATCCGCAAAATAGGAGGACTACAAAAAATACTCCCAACAACCACCTCCTGCCTAACTATCGGCAACCTAGCCCTTATAGGAACTCCATTCTTAGCCGGATTTTACTCAAAAGACCTCATTATCGAAAGCCTAAACACCTCCCACCTAAACACCTGAGCACTTCTCCTAACACTTCTAGCCACATCATTCACCGCAACCTATAGCCTACGAATAACATTGTTGGTCCAAACAGGATTCCCCCGCACATCAACAAACCCACCAATAAACGAAAATAATCCCATAATCACCAACCCCCTCACCCGCCTCGCCTTAGGCAGCATTCTCGTCGGCCTACTCATCACATCATACATTACCCCAACAAAAACCCTCCCCATAACCATGCCCACCCCCACAAAAACCGCAGCCATCATCGCCACAATACTAGGCATCGTCCTAGCCCTGGAACTATCAACAATAACACATGCCCTAACACATCCCAAACAAAGCACTTACTCAAACTTCTCCTCCTCCCTAGGATACTTCAACCCCTTAATACACCGCCCTAGCACTACTAACCTTCTAAATAACGGACAAAAAATTGCCTCACACCTAATCGACCTCTTCTGATACAAAAAAATAGGCCCCGAAGGACTCGCCAACCTACAAGTCATAGCAACCAAAGCCTCAACCACCCTCCACACCGGACTAATTAAAACCTACTTAGGATCCTTCGCCCTATCCATCCTCCTCATTCTATCAACGCAAACTTAAAACCTAATGGCCCCCAACCTCCGAAAATCCCACCCTCTCCTAAAAACAATCAACAACTCCCTAATCGACCTGCCCACCCCATCAAACATTTCCGCCTGATGAAACTTTGGATCTCTCCTAAGCATCTGCTTAGCCACACAAATCCTAACTGGCCTCCTACTAGCCGCCCACTATACTGCAGACACAACCCTAGCCTTCTCATCCGTCGCCCACATATGCCGAAACGTACAATACGGCTGACTAATCCGCAACTTACACGCAAACGGAGCCTCATTCTTCTTTATCTGTATCTACCTACATATCGGCCGCGGACTCTACTACGGCTCCTACCTATACAAAGAAACCTGAAACACAGGCATCATCCTCCTACTTACCCTCATAGCAACCGCCTTCGTAGGCTACGTCCTACCATGAGGCCAGATATCCTTCTGAGGAGCCACAGTCATTACCAACCTATTCTCAGCTATCCCTTACATTGGTCAAACTCTCGTAGAATGAGCCTGAGGCGGCTTCTCAGTAGACAACCCCACCCTGACCCGATTCTTCGCACTACACTTCCTTCTCCCCTTCATAATCACAGGCCTCACCCTCATCCACCTCACCTTCCTCCACGAATCAGGCTCAAACAATCCACTAGGTATCGTAGCCAACTCCGACAAAATCCCATTCCACCCCTACTACTCCACAAAAGATATTCTAGGATTTATACTCCTACTCCTTCCACTAACAACCCTAGCCCTATTCTCACCCAACCTATTAGGAGACCCAGAAAACTTCACCCCAGCAAACCCCCTAGTCACACCCCCACACATTAAACCAGAATGATACTTCCTATTTGCCTACGCTATCCTACGCTCAATCCCCAACAAACTAGGGGGAGTCCTAGCCCTAGCAGCATCCGTACTAATCCTATTCCTAATACCCCTCCTCCACAAATCTAAACAGCGCACAATAGCCTTCCGTCCACTCTCCCAACTCCTATTCTGAACCCTAGTAGCCAACCTCATTATCCTAACGTGAGTTGGCAGCCAACCAGTAGAACATCCCTTCATTATCATCGGCCAATTAGCCTCCCTCACCTACTTCACCACCCTCCTAATTCTCTTTCCCCTTGCCGGAGCCCTAGAAAACAAAATACTCAATCACTAAAAATACTCTAATAGTTTATAAAAACATTGGTCTTGTAAGCCAAAGAGTGAAGGCTATACCCCTTCTTAGAGTTTACCCTAACCTTCAGAGAAAGAGGATTCAAACCTCCATCCCCAACTCCCAAAGCTGGCATTTTAAATTAAACTATTCTCTGACAACCCTCAACCCTAAACAGCACGAATCGCCCCACGAGACAATCCTCGTACAAGCTCCAACACAACAAATAACGTTAACAACAACCCCCACCCTGCCACTAAAAACATTCCCACCCCACACGAATAAAACAAAGCTACCCCACTGAAATCTAGACGAACAGACACCACTCCTCCATTATCAACAGTATCCACTCCAAACTTTCACCCCTCAAACCCTCCAACCCCTAACCCAACAGCAAGTACCAAAGCAAGACCCACACTATACACCACAACAGGTCACTCTCCCCAACCCTCAGGAAACGGATCCGCTGCTAAAGCCACAGAGTACACAAAAACCACCAACATTCCCCCCAAGTACACCATAAATAAAACCAACGACACAAAAGAAACCCCCAAACTTAATAACCACCCACACCCTACAACAGAAGCCAACACCAAGCCAACCACCCCATAATAAGGCGAAGGGTTAGATGCAACAGCTAATCCCCCCAAAACAAAACACACCCCCAGAAATAACACAAGATAAGTCATAGCAGTTCCTGCTTGGCTTTTCTCCAAGACCTGCGGCCTGAAAAGCCGCCGTTGCTGACTCAACCACAGGAACAACCCAAAAATACCCTCCACCTTCCCCCCCCTACCCCCCCATGTATAATACGCATTCATTTATGTATGGAATACATTATATTAAATGTCAGAGAGTGCGTTTCAATGTATGTACTATGACTGGTTTAAGTAGTCGGATGGGGTATTTTTAGAGACTATTGTGTTTCAAGGATTAATAGAGTAATACTTTCAAGGATTAACTGAGTAATGGTGTAAAGATTAAGCTTATTCTTTCTTCGTATTAAACGGGGTCTGTGCAATGAATCTATGGAATTGTTATGTTATGGACTGTAATGATTATCTCCTGTTCCGTTGGAGGACTAAACCCATGCTCTTAATGGTCTATATCCTTCTAGCATGAATGATACGGGTATGCTTAATTGCTTGGTTTTAATGGAGGATGCGCCTATTATTCAATAATTTCTCGGGTGCCAGTGTCAGGGATTAGGTTATCTATTAATTTAGCTTCTCACGTGAAATCAGCAACTCGACGTATGGAAGATCCCGTGCTACTAGCGTCAGGCCCATTCTTTCCCCCTACACCCTAGCCCAACTTGCTCTTTTGCGCCTCTGGTTCCTCGGTCAGGGCCATAACTTGAATAACTCCTTCTATCTTGCTCTTCACAGATACATTTGGTTGATGTGTTTCATCATTTTCGTCCGTGATCGCGGCATCTTAGAGGTTCCGGCACCTCTGGTATTTTTTTTTGGGGGGCTTCTCCACTCGACCCTTCCAGTGCAACGGGTAAATACTATTGGTTGACGTGAGCATCACATGG